GATAGTTACATTTTAAGTGGTAGTGACAATTACAGTGACAGTTACATTTATAGTTACATTTGTGGGGAAAGTAGAAATAGTAGTGAAAGCGAGAATTACAGTATAACAACTAGCACGAATGAGAGTGATTTAACGAAAAGTTCTAATGATCTCGATGTCACTCAAAAATACAAACATTTATGGGTTCAGTGCGAAAATTGTTATGGATTAAATTATAAGAAATTTTTTAAATCAAAAATGAATATTTGTGAACAATGTGGATATCATTTGAAAATGAGTAGTTCAGATAGAATTGAACTTTCGATTGATCCAGGTACTTGGGATCCTCTGGATGAAGACATGGTTTCTCTGGATCCCATTGAATTTCATTCGGAGGAGGAACCTTATAAAGATCGTATTGATTCTTATCAAAAGAAGACAGGATTGACTGAGGCTGTTCAAACGGGCACGGGTCAACTAAACGGCATTCCCATAGCAATTGGGGTTATGGATTTTCAGTTTATGGGGGGGAGTATGGGATCTGTAGTCGGTGAGAAAATCACTCGTTTAATCGAATATGCTATCAATAAATTTTTACCTCTTATTATAGTATGTGCTTCCGGAGGAGCGCGCATGCAAGAAGGAAGTTTGAGCTTGATGCAAATGGCTAAAATATCTTCCGCTTTATATGATTATCAATCAAATAAAAAGTTATTCTATGTATCAATCCTTACATCTCCTACGACTGGTGGGGTGACAGCCAGTTTTGGTATGTTGGGGGATATCATTATTGCCGAACCTAATGCTTACATTGCATTTGCGGGTAAAAGAGTAATTGAACAAACATTGAATAAGACAGTACCTGAAGGTTCACAAGCGGCTGAATATTTATTCCATAAGGGCTTATTCGATCCAATCGTACCACGTAATCTTTTAAAAGGTGTTCTTAGTGAGTTATTTCAGCTTCATACTTTTTTTCCATTGAATAAAAATTCAATCAAGTAGAGCGTTAGTTCAAGTATTTTATTTGTCTTGTGATGAATAAATAGTTATATAAATAATTATAAAAAGTTAGTTTATTTTAATTTATAAGAAGGGTGGGAGTTTCTTTGGTGACATAAGATCTAATTGTAGAACGACTCTTTCGGTAATTTGTAAAAAATTATTTCTTTTTATTAAATTAATAGTAAATAAAAAAAAAATTAAAATGAGAAGACAAGATAAGAATAAAAAATAATAAATATAAATGATATATGAATATATATATTTCGAATATATATATTTCATGTAGATGTAGAAAGATGAGATGAAATAAATAAATCTATTTATGTATTTCTACATTACTTGCACTTATTATATACTCATACTCACTCATACTCAATTATTATATATATATTCACTTATAGTATAATTAATTCTTATAGTATAATTAATTTAGTATAATAAATTCACTTTTCACTTATAGTATAATTCTAATTAATTATTTAATTATGAATTAGAGAATTAGAATTTATAACTAATTCGTAATTTCGAAATTAATTATTGTTATAAGATATTTTTATAACAATATAAGAATAACAGGTACAAATATTAAATCGAGGTACCCATTCTATGATAACTTTCACCTTATCCTCTATTATCACCCCTATTTTAGACTTCTTATCCCCTATTTTAGTGCCTTTAGTAGGCCTAGTAGTTCCGGCAATGGTAATGTCTTCTTTATCTCTTCATATTCAAAAAAACAAGATTTTTTAGGTCTAGTGTGACCCAATTTTATCCCTTTTTTGAAGACTTAGACTTACATCATAACACAGATATCTATTTAGTTGAATATGATATAAGATGCGGGTTCCTCCTAACAGAAATGAATGAGCTCTTATGCATGCGTAAACATGATATAGGGTTAAATTAATTCTAACTATTTTCAAAAAGATCCGGATCATCGGATATCAGAGATGTTTGAAATGGAAAGTTAATGTATCTAAATCTATGTAGAGATCTATAAAAGATCATATGAAGGGGATGTTATTATTTTAGATCTAACCAATTCGATGAATTACTCCGAGAGTTGCATATCAGAATTAGGGCTAGTTGATGAGAGTTACTTCGGAAACAAAAAGAGTAAAGTCAAAAAATTTTGGTTATTTTTTCAATTCCAATAAAATTCAACTGGATCTAGTATGACTTGGCGATCAGAACATATATGGATAGAACTTATAACGGGGTCTCGAAAAATAAGTAATTTTTCCTGGGCCTTTATCTTGTTTTTAGGTTCATTAGGATTCTTATTGGTTGGAACCTCCAGTTATCTTGGTAGAAATTTGATATCTTTTTTTCCGTCTCAGCAAATTCTTTTTTTTCCACAGGGAATCGTGATGTCTTTTTATGGTATCGCAGGTCTCTTTATTAGCTCCTATTTGTGGTGCACACTTTCGTGGAATGTGGGTAGTGGGTATGATCGATTCGATAGAAAAGAAGGAATTGTGTGTATTTTTCGTTGGGGATTCCCTGGAAAAAATCGCCGAATCTTCCTCCGATTCCTTATGAAAGATATTCAGTCCATAAGAATAGAAGTTAAAGAAGGTATTTATGCCCGCCGTGTCCTTTATATGGAAATCAGGGGACAAGGGGCCATTCCCTTGACTCGTACTGATGAAAATTTAACTCCACGAGAAATGGAACAAAAAGCTGCTGAATTGGCCTATTTCTTGCGTGTACCAATTGAAGTATTTTAAAATGAACTGAAGCTTCCTCATCAAAAGAAGGGGAAAAGTACTCGTTCTTTTTCTATATCATAACTTAACTGAAGTTGCTTCAGAAAGCTCATTTGAGACAAAGTGGATTAGACATATATGGAAGACCGGAACTTTTTTTATCTGAAAAATGTTCTTTTATGCGTATTATGGACACCTACTCAACTTATGTTAGGTACAATATTTTTACTTGAAAAGTTAGCCGCGGATAGATTTCGTAAATTCTCTTTTTTTATTTAATAATTAAATCGAATTGTCCTTTCTTTTGAGCCTTTCTTTTTGGCTCCTTAATGAACAAATGATTGGATCTCGTATAACGTATAACTAGAACAACAACAACTATTGAATTTCTGTCTTGTTTTGCCACTCATTTTATTTTTGATCATCAAATTATCCTATTCTTCATTAATTTATTTCAATTCTGCTTGTATTATATGTGGCCAGCTTAACTTTTTCGAAACATTTGATATACGTGTTTCGTCTCCAAATATGAATAATAGTTATTCGTTAAAATAACTCTTTCGGTCATTCATCGAAAGGGAACAACTGCCTCAAATTTGACCAATTGATATAAAAAAAATAATAAATATTTTTTATTTTTTCATTTGAATTCCAAGTGGACTCTTATTCTATTTATGTATTCTTTCTAGATTCAAGGGCGAACTGCTAAATCTGAATCACAAATAAAAAAAAGAGAATAGATTACTAGGTTTGATACCTTGTAATAAAACTTCTACTTGATAGAAATATTAGATCGCATAGAGTCGACGAATAAGGTGTATTCATAAACAATTTACAGATGAAAAAAATGGCAAAAAAGAAAGAATTCACTCCCCTTCTATCTCTCGTATCGATAGTCTTTTTGCCTTGGTACATCTCTCTCTTATTTAATAAAAGTCTGGAATCTTGGATTACTAATTGGTGGACTACTAGGCAATCTGAAACTTTTTTGAATTATATTCAAGAAAAGAGTATTCTAGAAAAATTCATAACATTAGAGGAACTTTTTCTCTTGGAAGAAATGTTAAAGGAATACCCGGAGACACATCTGCAAAAGTTTAGTATAGGAATTCACAAAGAAACAATCCAACTGATCAAGATGCACAATGAGGGTCGTATTCATACGATTTTTCACTTCGCGACGAATCTAATCTCTTTCATTATTCTAAGTGGTTATTCTATTCTGGGTAATGAAGACCTTGTTATTCTTAACTCTTGGGTTCAGGAATTCCTATATAACTTAAGCGACACAATAAAAGCTTTTTCTATTCTTTTATTAACTGATTTATGTATCGGATTCCATTCACCCCATGGTTGGGAACTAATGCTTGGCTTTGTTTATAAAGATTTTGGGTTTGCTCATAATGATAAAATAATATCTGGTCTTGTTTCCACTTTTCCAGTCATTCTAGATACAATTTTAAAATATTGGATTTTCCGTTATTTAAATCGTGTATCTCCATCACTTGTAGTGATTTATCATTCCATGAATGACTGAAAATGGATCCAACGGGATCTTAATCCAATTCTAATGTTTGTTACTTTGTACATAAGCAAAGTGTTCAAAATACTACTTACGTTTTTCTATTTTTATCCATCTAGTATATTCTAGTAAAATTATTTCATTAAATAGCAGAATCATGGATAGGGAACTATACTAGCGACCTACCTAATTTATTGTAAAAATTTTGAGATCAATGATTGGACCATGCAAACTAGAAATACTTTTTCTTGGATAAAGGAACAGATTACTCGATCCATTTCCATATCGCTTATGATATATATAATAACTCGGACATACGTTTCAAATGCATATCCTATTTTTGCACAACAGGGTTATGAAAATCCACGAGAAGCAACGGGCCGTATTGTATGTGCCAATTGCCATTTAGCTAATAAGCCCGTGGATATTGAGGTTCCCCAAGCAGTACTTCCTGATACTGTATTTGAGGCAGTTGTTCGAATTCCTTATGATATGCAACTGAAACAAGTTCTTGCTAATGGGAAAAAGGGGGGTTTGAACGTAGGGGCTGTTCTTATTTTACCTGAGGGGTTTGAATTAGCTCCCCCCGATCGGATTTCTCCTGAGATGAAAGAAAAGATAGGCAATCTTTCTTTTCAGAGCTATCGCCCCACTAAAAAAAATATTCTTGTGATAGGTCCTGTTCCTGGTCAAAAATATAGTGAAATTTCCTTTCCTATTCTTTCCCCCAACCCCGCTACTCAAAAAGATGTTCATTTCTTAAAATATCCCATATACGTAGGGGG